TTACATTTCTAGGTGCGTTTTTGATAAACGTAAAACTAGTAGTGAAGGTGGGGGGTCCAGTATACGAACCCGCGCGAAGAGTAGTGATTTAACTCTAAGAGAAAGGCCTAGTGATCTCGATGCAACTCAAAAATACAGACATTTGTGGGTTCAATGCGAAAATTGTTATGGATTAAATTATAAGAAATTTTTGAAATCAAAAATGAATATTTGTGAACAGTGTGGATACCATTTGAAAATGGGTAGTTCAGAAAGAATCGAAGTTTTGATCGACCCCGGTACTTGGGACCCTATGGATGAAGACATGGTCTCTCTGGATCCCATTGGATTTCATTCGGAGGAGGAGCCTTATAAAGATCGTATTGATTCTTATCAAAGAAAGACAGGATTAACTGAGGCTGTTCAAACAGGCGTAGGTCAACTAAATGGTATTCCCGTAGCAATTGGGGTTATGGATTTTCAGTTTATGGGGGGTAGTATGGGATCCGTAGTCGGGGAGAAAATCACCCGTTTGATTGAGTACGCTACTAATCAATTTCTACCTCTTATTATAGTGTGCGCTTCGGGGGGAGCGCGCATGCAAGAAGGGAGTTTGAGCCTGATGCAAATGGCTAAAATATCGTCTGCTTTATATGATTATCAATCAAATAAAAAGTTATTGTATGTATCAATCCTTACATCTCCTACTACTGGTGGGGTAACAGCTAGTTTTGGTATGTTGGGAGATATTATTATTGCCGAACCAAATTCCTATATTGCATTTGCGGGTAAAAGAGTAATTGAACAAACATTGAATAAAACAGTACCCGAAGGTTCACAAGCGGCTGAATATTTATTCCAGAAGGGCTTATTCGACCTAATTGTACCGCGTAATCTTTTAAAAAGCGTTCTGAGTGAGTTATTTAAGCTCCACGCCTTCTTTCCTTTGAATTCCAATTCAATCAAGTAGAGCGCACTAAGTTCAATTATTTTATTTGTAGCAAACAAAAAAAGTAGTTAGCTTATCCGAATCTTAGCTTATCGGAATCAAAGTAACTAAAAAGGGAGTTTTCTTTGGCGACCTAAGATCTAATTGTAGAAAGAATCAAAATCAAAAGTTGCGTATAACTCTTTTTTTTTACCTAGATTCCCGATTACTAATTAAGAAGTCTCTACCAACAAGATAAAAAGTGAGTTCTTCCTTTCGTGAAATTAGGAAAATAAAACGAATTTCATCTTACATATATAATCAAATTAAAATTATAGAAAAAATAGATATATAGTTTTGTATCTTTCTGCATCTCCCGAAAATCCCGTTTTCACTAAAAATCCCGGTTGTGTCGTATTCTAATGAATCTTTCGATAATTTGTAAGAAACTCTTTATTAAATATTAAAATGAAATTCAAAGACAAGAACAAAACACAAAGAAACGAAGAAAAATAAAATGGATTATCATATGTATCTTTCATATAGATAGATGAATAAGTCCATTTATTTAGTTCTACATTCCTTGGACTTATTCTATATACTCACTTAGATACTTAATATCTCTAATCTACGAATTCATAATAATTACAATTATTAATTATAATTAGTATAAATATAAAATATGATATTAAAAAAAAATAAGAACAGGTACAAATAATAAATCGAGGTACCCCTTTTTATGACAACTTTCAATTTTCCCTCTATTTTTGTGCCTTTAGTAGGCCTAGTATTTCCGGCAATTGCAATGGGTTCTTTATTTCTTTATGTTCAAAAAAACAAGATTGTTTAGATCCGAGGGGACCCAGTCTCATTCTTTTTTTTTTTTAACTTAGACTTGTAGCATAACACAGATAGTAATTTCGGAAAAGAAAATATAGTAGAACATGTGATTTCCGCCGAACATAAAGGAAAAAGCTCTTATGTCTGCAAAAAATGATCTATAGATAACTGAATTCTAGCCAGTTTCAAATAGATCAGGATCGCTGGATGCTTAAAATGTAAAGTTGGTGGATCTATATATATATCAATATGTATATTGGGATCATATGAGGGGTATGTTATTATTTTAGATCTAAACAATTTGATGAATTACTCCTAAAAGTTCCCATTAAACTAGTGCTAGTTCACATCAAACTAGTGCTAGTTGATGAAAGTTCATTCGGAAACAAAAAAAGTAAAGTCAAAATCATTTGGGGTATTCTCTCAATTTCAATAAAATGCAATCGGATCAAGTATGAGTTGGCGATCAGAAGATACATGGATAGAACTTATAACGGGGTCTCGAAAACTAAGTAATTTTTGTTGGGCCCTTATCGTTTTTTTAGGTTCATTAGGATTCTTGTTGGTTGGAATTTCCAGTTTTCTTGGTAGAAATTTGATATCTTTTGTTCCGTCTCAGCAAATCCTTTTTTTTCCACAGGGAATCGTGATGTCTTTCTACGGAATCGCGGGTCTCTTTATTAGTTCCTATTTGTGGTGCACAATTTCCTGGAATGTAGGTAGTGGTTATGATCGATTCGATAGAAAGGAAGGAATAGTGTGTATTTTTCGTTGGGGATTTCCTGGAAAAAATCGTCGCATATTCCTCCGATTCCTTATAAAAGATATTCAATCCGTTCGAATAGAAGTTAAAGAGGGTATTTATGCCCGTCGTGTCCTTTATATGGATATCAGAGGCCGGGGGGCTATTCCGTTGACCCGTACTGATGAGAATTTAACTCCACGAGAAATTGAACAAAAAGCCGCGGAATTGGCCTATTTCTTGCGCGTACCAATTGAAGTATTTTGATTTTGAGAAAAGGAACTGGGCGGAAGAACGAATGCTTTCTCGGCAGGAGGGAAAAAACGCAAGAATCCTGTTTTTCTATAACTAAATGATACTTTAGATGCAGATAAACCATATCTTGTAAATTATTTTCTTTGTCAATCAACCTTTTTACTTGTTTTGCCGTTTCTTTTTTTGACTATTACAATATCTTTCTCTCAATTATTCTATTCTTGACTATGGGGAATCGTTGGAATTTTTTTTTTGAAATACTGGATATTTTTATAGAATAAGGGGTTCTTTCGTCTCAAAATCTCAATAATATTCATTCCTTCAAAGTACTTCTTTCGGCCATTCATCGAAAGGAGACATTTGTTTGGAATTTGATGAATTGAGGTATCTAGCAACACTATTTTGTATTATTTCTTCAGTCGAACTTGAAGTGGAGTCTTAGTCTATTTCTGTATTCTTTCTAGATTCAAAACAAAATCACAAATAAAATAGATTCATAGGTTTGATGCCCTGTCTAGAACTCATGTTTGAAAGAAATATTCGATCACATAAAGTCCGACAAATGGAGTGGGTTAATTAAAAATTAACAGGCGAAAAATGGCAAAAAAGAAAGCATTCACTCCTCTTTTGTATCTTGCATCTATAGTATTTTTGCCCTGGTGGATTTCTCTCTTATTTACTAAAAATATGGAATCTTGGGTTATTAATTGGGCGAATATCGGCCAATCCGAAATTTTTTTGAATGATATTCAACAAAAAAGTATTCTAGAAAAGTTCATAGAATTAGAAGAAATCCTCTTCTTGGAAGAAATGATCAAGGAATACTCGGAGACATATCTACAAAAGCTTCTTATAGGAATCCACAAAGAAACGATCCAATTAATCAAGATACACAACGAGGATCGTATCCATACAATTTTACACTTCTCGACAAATATAATCTGTTTTGTTATTTTAAGTGGTTATTCTATTTTAGGTAATCAAGAACTTGTTATTCTTAACTCTTGGACTCAGGAATTCCTATATAACTTAAGTGATACAGTAAAAGCTTTTTCAATTCTTTTATTAACCGATTTATGTATCGGATTTCATTCACCCCACGGCTGGGAACTAATGATTGGTTCTGTATACAAAGATTTTGGATTTGGTCATAATGATCAAATTATATCTAGTCTTGTTTCCACTTTTCCGGTTATTCTCGATACTCTTTTTAAATATTGGATTTTTCGTTATTTAAATCGTGTATCTCCGTCACTTGTGGTTATTTATCATTCAATGAATGATTGATAAATGATCCACCAATATTAATCCAATTAGAGCGTTTCTTACTTTGTAGTTCTACATAAGTATTAAAAACATTCTATCTAGGGGGTTTTCATACTATTTTTATAGTATAGTATTCCAGTAAAATAATTCCAATAAATAGCAGAATCGTGGATAGGAAACTATACTAGTGACCTACCCAATTTATTGTAGAAATTTTCAGACCAATGATTAGATTATGCAAACTAGAAATACTTTTTCTTGGATAAAGGAACATATTATTCGATCTATTTCCGTATCGCTCATGATATATATCATAACTCGGACATCCGTTTCAAGTGCATATCCCATTTTTGCGCAGCAGGGTTATGAAAATCCACGAGAAGCGACCGGGCGTATTGTATGTGCTAATTGTCATTTAGCTAATAAGCCCGTGGATATTGAGGTTCCACAAGCAGTACTTCCCGATACTATATTTGAAGCAGTTGTTCGAATTCCTTATGATAAGCAAGTGAAACAAGTCCTTGCTAATGGTAAGAAAGGGGGTTTGAATGTGGGGGCTGTTCTTATTTTACCGGAGGGGTTTGAATTAGCTCCTTCCGATCGTATTTCTCCCGAGATGAAAGAAAAGATAGGAAATTTGTCTTTTCTGAGCTACCGCCCTAATAAAAAAAATATTCTTGTAATAGGGCCTGTTCCCGGCCAGAAATATAGTGAAATCACCTTTCCTATTCTTTCCCCCGACCCCACTACTAAGAAAGATGTTCACTTTTTAAAATATCCTATATATGTAGGAGGAAATAGGGGAAGGGGTCAGATTTATCCCGACGGAAGTAAGAGTAACAATACAGTTTATAATGCTACAGGAGCGGGCATAGTAAGCAAAATCATACGAAAAGAAAAAGGGGGATATGAAATAACCATAACAGATCCATCGGATGGACGTCAAGTGGTTGATATTGTCCCTCCAGGACCAGAAGTTCTTGTTTCAGA